TCAGTGGTTAGAGTATTGCTTTCATACGGCGGAAGTCATTGGTTCAAATCCAATAGTAGGTATAATTTCTTAACTTATTAGAGTCCATCGTAGTTTTTAGACTCTTCTTTTTTTTTTTATTTTCTATCTTTTCCATCCTATTCTATTTAAATAATATTGTATTTGGACTATTCGAATCCTATTCCGCTTGATTCTATTTGATTCTATTGAAATCCGAGTAATCAATAGAACTTCTTTATTTCTTTATATAGGATAGGATAAAGAAGTTCTATTGATTACTCGGCCAACTAGTTATGCCATCTCATTGATAGCCTCTACCCGTGTCCTAGCTCGTCTGAGAGCAAGATTTGCCTCAATTGTTTGCCTCTTTCCTTCAGCTTTCCGCAAGTTAGCTTCTGCTATTTCAAGGGTTTTCCGAGCTTCTTGTGGATCAATATCACTACTTTTTTCCGCATCATTTACTAAAACAGTGATCGCATTATTTCCTATTCTAGCAAAACCACCCATCAAAGCCATCGTTAACCATTGGTCATTTAAGCGTATTCTCAAAAGACCTATATCTATTGCTGTGGCAATAGGCGCGTGATTTGGTAATATGCCGATTTGTCCACTATTGGTAGATAAAACGATTTCTTTCACTTCTGAATCCCAAACAATTCGATTGGGGGTTAGTACACAAAGATTTAAGGTCATTTCTTCAATTTGTTCTCCATTTCTAAAGTCGTAGCCTTCACAGTAGCCTCATCAATGTTACCTACCAAATAAAAGGCCTGCTCAGGAAGACCATCTAATTCCCCGGAAAGGATCAATTTAAACCCTCTAATAGTTTCTGCTAGACCGACATATTTCCCCGGAGAACCCGTAAATACCTCTGCTACGAAAAAGGGTTGTGATAAGAAACGCTCTATTTTTCGTGCCCTTGCTACGGTTAAGCGGTCCTCTTCGGACAATTCGTCCAACCCCAGGATAGCTATAATGTCCTGAAGTTCTTTGTAACGTTGTAAAGTTTGCTTCACTCTTTGCGCAGTTTCATAATGTTCCTCACCAACAATGCGGGGTTGAAGCATAGTTGACGTTGAATCTAAAGGATCTACTGCTGGGTAGATACCCTTGGCAGCTAGTCCTCGTGATAATACAGTAGTCGCGTCTAAATGCGCAAATGTCGTGGCCGGAGCAGGGTCAGTCAAATCGTCTGCCGGTACATAAACAGCTTGAATAGAAGTTATGGACCCTTTTTTGGTAGAAGTAATTCTTTCTTGTAAAGAACCCATTTCAGTACTAAGGGTGGGTTGATAGCCCACAGCGGAGGGCATTCTACCCAATAAGGCGGATACTTCAGATCCCGCTTGGACGAAACGGAAGATATTGTCGATAAAAAGAAGGACGTCTTGTTCATTAACATCTCGAAAATATTCGGCCATAGTTAGAGCGGTCAAACCAACTCGCATACGAGCTCCCGGCGGTTCATTCATCTGGCCATAGACTAGAGCCACTTTTGATTCCGCAATATTTTGTTCATTAATTACTCCAGATTCTTTCATTTCCATGTAAAGGTCATTTCCTTCACGAGTACGTTCACCCACTCCGCCAAATACGGATACACCTCCATGAGCTTTGGCAATGTTGTTGATCAATTCCATAATGAGTACTGTTTTACCCACTCCAGCCCCCCCGAATAGCCCTATTTTTCCTCCACGGCGATAAGGAGCTAAAAGGTCTACTACTTTAATTCCTGTTTCAAAAATAGATAATTTTGTGTCTAACTGTATAAAGGCGGGTGCTGATCTATGAATAGGAGATGTTGTACGAGTATCTACAGGACCTAAATTATCAACGGGTTCACCAAGTACGTTAAAAATTCGTCCTAGAGTAGCTCCACCAACTGGAACATTTAGAGGAACTCCCGTGTCAATCACTTCCATCCCTCTTGTTAGACCATCTGTAGCACTCATAGCTACAGCCCGAACTTGGTTATTCCCTAATAATTGCTGTACTTCACAAACAACATTAATTTGCTGACCGGCAGTATCTCGGCCCTTCACCACTAGAGCGTTGTAAATATTAGGCATCTTGCCGGGGGAAAAAGCTACATCCAGTACTGGACCAATAATTTGAGCGATACGTCCGAGGTTTTTTCTTTCAAGCGTGGAAACTTCCAGGCCAGAAGTAGTAGGATTTATTTTCATAAAAAAAAATATATATATAAGTTATATGTCGAATTTTTTTTTCGACAATTATCGAGTCCAAAATCCAAAATAAAAGTTCGACAGCAAGTTGATCGGTTAATTCAAAAAGAAATGGGAGTTGCCACTCGATTTCGTTGTTATTGTGACTCTTCAGTCGAATCCAAATTCAAAAGTCAAAAGGATTAATAAAACTGCTGAGGAACTCTTTCAGTTATTATTATATACAATACGCCCATACCGTCTATGGAATTCGAACCTGAACTCTATTTACTATTTTATTTATTACCTAGCCGACCCTTTTTTTCTTAGTTCAG